AATTTATTTATTGTTATTGTTATAACAGTCACATTATGTGATCATAATATGCAATATTATGGTTAATCTAAATGTGATCATAATATGCTATATTATGGTTATACATTATGTGATCATAATATGCTATGTTATGGTTATACATTATGTGATCATAATATGCAATATTATGGTTAATCTAAATGTGATCATAATATGCAATATTATGGTTAATCTAAATGTGATCATAATATGCGATGTTATGGTTATACATTATGTGATCATAATATGCAATATTATGGTTAATCTAAATGTGATCATAATATGCGATGTTATAGTTATACATTATGTGATCATAATATGCTATGTTATGGTTATACATTATGTGATCATAATATGCAATATTATGGTTATACATTATGTGATCATAATATGCTATGTTATGGTTATACATTATGTGATCATAATATGCAATATTATGGTTAATCTAAATGTGATCATAATATGCGATGTTATGGTTATACATTATGTGATCATAATATGCAATATTATGGTTAATCTAAATGTGATCATAATATGCGATGTTATGGTTATACATTATGTGATCATAATATGCAATATTATGGTTATACATTATGTGATCATAATATGCTATGTTATGGTTATACATTATGTGATCATAATATGCTATGTTATGGTTAATCTAAATGTGATCATAATATGCAATATTATGGTTAATCTAAATGTGATCATAATATGCAATATTATGGTTATACATTATGTGATCATAATATGCTATGTTATGGTTATACATTATGTGATCATAATATGCAATATTATGGTTAATCTAAATGTGATCATAATATGTGATGTTATGGTTATACATTATGTGATCATAATATGTGATGTTATGGTTATACATTATGTGATCATAATATGCAATATTATGGTTATACATTATGTGATCATAATATGTGATGTTATAGATTAATCTAAATGTATGGGGAATTACATTTAAATAAATTCTAAATTTAATTTATTCAATTTTATATGGAGCTATAATTATTATATATGCCTATCAATAATGTGATCATAATATGCAATATTATGGTTATACATTATGTGATCATAATATGTGATGTTATGGTTATACATTATGTGATCATAATATGTGATATTATGGTTATACATTATGTGATCATAATATGTGATGTTATGGTTATACATTATGTGATCATAATATGCTATGTTATGGTTATACATTATGTGATCATAATATGCTATGTTATGGTTATACATTATGTGATCATAATATGCAATATTATGGTTATACATTATGTGATCATAATATGTGATGTTATGGTTATACATTATGTGATCATAATATGCGATGTTATGGTTATACATTATTGACAGGGGGTTATAGTTATTATTGTTCCATATAAAATTGAATAAATCAGTTCAACTAAAGTTTCTTTATGAAAAGGAATTGTAATTGTTAAATTATAGGGGAAAATAATTTAGGTACAATTTTAATAAATAAAGGCCGGAGGGGGACCGGAGGGCCGTCTATCTGGGGGGATAATATGATATGTAAGTATTTGAACTAATGGAGTTAAATGGATATGCTATAATTAGAGATAGAATATACATGGGTTAAAAGTACATATAAATAAATTATATCTAATAAATAAGATATAACAGATAATTATTTATAGCGAACTTTAAACGTGAGCCAGAGTATAGAATAATTATCGGTATACCGAGCGTAGCGAGGGGGAATATTGTTTCTAGCGCCAGTATTAATTTTGAAGAGGTTTTCTTCTACCAAGAGATTAAATTTGATTCTGGTTTATGAAGATTTTTTTATGATAATCAATAATATGTAAGTTTTTGCGAGAGGAGTAATAAATTTAAATAATTTGTTTAATTAATACGCAGTTTTTAATTTTATGTATTTAGTAAATTAAGACATAGTTAATTATTATTATTAACTAGCTAAAATTGTGCCAGCAGCTGCGGTTATACAATTAGTTATAATTATCTTTATTGGGTATTTATTAAATTATAATTAAAATTAATGTAAATATAATTATTTTAAAGTGAAATTTGAATAATTATAAAATATTTTGGTCAATTTTTATGATTATGAGAAATTTGAGGTTTAAACTAGGATTAGATACCCTATTATTTTAAATGTAAATTGTTATTCTTAGTATTATAAGTTAAGATCTTTAAATTGAAAGAATTTGACGGTAATTTAATCATTTTAGAGGAACCTGTTCTGTAATCGATAATCCACGATGAATTTTACCTTATTGTTTGTTTGTATATCTCTGTCTGAATTGAATGTTTTATTAGGATTAAAATTTTCTTCTGTTCTTATAGGATATTATGTCAGGTCAAGGTGCAGCTATTATTAAGGGTTGAAATGGGTTACATTTAAAGTTGAAAATTATTGGATTAAAAAGATTTATGTATATATTTTATTAAATTGGATTTAATTGTAATGGACAATATGTTTTGTTCATGATATATGTTCTTGATTAAGTACATATCGCCCGTCGCTCCCATTTATAAATGGGATAAGTCGTAACAAAGTAGTCCTATCGGAAGATGGGTCTGGAATTATACAAGTTATAATCATAGGATTAATTCTTATTTACATTAAGAATTTATTTGTGCAATTCAAATTATCTTGAAAAATTATTAAATGTTTAAATTTAATTATCTGTTATATCTTATTTATTAGAAATAACTTTACTTATAGTAGTGTTTAATGAATTAATAATTGTTTCTTTATAGATTATTTTACTGTGAAGGTAAATTTATATTATTTAAGAAGTAAACATTAATTGTTGTACCTTTTGTATCAGGGTCTATTAATATACATTAATTATATTAGGTTTCCCGAAATTAATAGAGATATTGAAAATTGTTATTTAATATGACAAAATTATTAAATAATTTTCAATAGGGATTATATGTTATTCAATATTAAATATCTGGTTTTTTAATAATTGAATTTAATTCAGGATTAAATTAAAGTTTATTATAGAAATTTATTTATATTAAGTTGTTTAATCTAAATATTAAGGGGATAAGCTCTTAATATTTACTATAATTATTATTTTATACATTAAATTAAGTAGGATTAGAAATTTCCATCAATTATTTTGTTATAATTAAATTTAATTATATTTTTATTTTATTTTAATTTAGATTATTATTGAAAATAATTATTTAATAAAAGAATAATTGATATAATGATAGAATTAGTATATTTTTAAATTAATATATAGTAACTTGGCAAATGTATTCTTCACCTGTTTAACAAAAACATGTCTTAATGTAGAATATATTAAGTCTAACCTGCTCAATGATTTATTAAATTAAATAGCCGCAGTATTTTGACTGTGCGAAGGTAGCATAATCATTTGTCTTTTAATTGAAGGCTTGAATGAATGGTTGAATGAGGGAAATACTTTCTTTATATTATCATAGTATAATTTAATTTTTTAGTTAAAAAGCTAAAATATATAAGTGGGACGAGAAGACCCTATAGAATTTTACTTTATTATAAATAATTATCATTTTGGGTTTTATTGATTGTGTTTAATAATAAAGTTTTGTTGGGGTGACAGTGAGATTTTTATAACTCTCATAAATTATAGATTAATTATTATTATAATTTAAGATCCTATTTTAAGGATATTTAGATTAAATTACCTTAGGGATAACAGCGTTATTTTTCCGGAGAGTTCATATCGATGGAAAAGTTTGCGACCTCGATGTTGGATTAAAATTAGATTTAAGTGCAGCAGCTTAATTTCTAGGTCTGTTCGACCTTTAAAATTTTACATGATCTGAGTTCAGACCGGCGTGAGCCAGGTCGGTTTCTATCTTTTTTTAATTTATATAAATTAGTACGAAAGGACCATTTATATCAAATATTTTGTTTTAATTTGAAGTATTTTAAACTATTTTGGCAGATTAGTGCGGTAAATTTAGAATTTACTTATGTAATTTTTATTACAATTAGTATTGTATTTGTTGATTTATTTATTTATAATTATCTGTGTTTTGGTTTGTGTTTCTTTTGTAACTCTTCTGGAACGTAAAGTTTTAGGTTATATTCAAATTCGTAAAGGTCCTAATAAATTAGGATTTTTAGGGCTTCTTCAACCTTTTTCTGATGGATTGAAGTTATTTTTTAAGGAGCAAACCTTCCCTTATAAATCTAATTATCTTATTTATTATATTTCTCCTATTTTTTTGTTAATGATGTCTTTTTTAATATGGACAATGTTCCCTTTTTTTATTAATGTTTATAATTTTAATTATGGTATTTTATTTTTTATAGTATGTACCGGTATGGGTGTTTATGGAATTATACTTTCAGGATGATCATCAAATTCAAATTATGCTCTTCTTGGTAGTTTACGTTCTGTGGCTCAAGTTATTTCTTATGAAGTAAGTATAATTATAATTATATTATCTGTTGTAATTTTTGTATTTAGATATAATTTATTGGATTTTATGTATTATCAGGGTATAAGATGATTTATATTTTTATGTTTTCCTTTGTTTTTTTGTTGATTATCTTCTTGCTTAGCGGAAACTAATCGATCTCCATTTGATTTTGCTGAGGGGGAGAGTGAACTGGTAAGAGGGTTTAATGTTGAGTATAGAAGAGGAGGATTTGCGTTTATTTTTTTGTCCGAATATATAAATATTATTTTTATAGGTTTAATAACTAGAGTCCTCTTTTTAGGGTGTAATTTATTATCTATTTTTTTTTATTTAAAAATTATGATTGTTGTGTTTTGGTTTATTTGAGTCCGAGGAGTCTTACCTCGATTTCGCTATGATAAATTAATGTATTTAACTTGAAAGTTGTTTTTGCCTTTATCAATTAATATATTCTTATTTTATTTAGGGTTATTAATTTATTTTTTATATTAATATCCATTTAACTCCATTAAATTAAGTATGATAAAAGTCAATGAAAGAATTTAACTTTCTTTATTTAATTTCAAGGTAAATGTTTATCTAAAACTTATTGACTTTATTCTAAAATTTTGTCTCAAATCTTTATAATTATAGGGTTAGTGATGAAATATCTAAAGTATAAAATTGTAAGTACTTGCCCTGTGAAAATATATGGTTCTTCTGCTGGTCGTGCCCCAATTCATGTTAATAAAATGATAATAGTAACTATTATCCAGAATAGTCTTTTGTTCAAAGGATAAAAACAATATCCTTGAAATTTTCTTTTATTAATAATTATGGGTAAGACAATAATTAAGATGGATATTAATATGGCTACTACTCCTCCTAGTTTGTTAGGAATTGATCGTAGAATTGCATATGCAAATAAAAAGTATCATTCTGGTTGAATGTGAACAGGAGTTACTAGAGGATTAGCGGGAATGAAATTTTCAGGATCTCCTAATATTCGGGGTTCAAGTAATACCATATATGAAAATAAGAATAATGTGATTAATATTCCTATTAAATCTTTAATAGAAAAGTAAGGGTGAAATGGTGATTTATCATAATTTGGATTTAATCCTAAAGGGTTATTGCTTCCTGTTTGGTGAAGGAATAATAAGTGGATAATTACTATTGCAGCAATAATGAAAGGTAATAGAAAATGTAAGGTGAAAAATCGAGTTAATGTAGCATTATCCACTGAAAATCCTCCTCATAATCATATTACCAAAGTTTTACCTAGATAAGGTACTGCTGATAATAGATTAGTAATAACTGTAGCTCCTCATAAGGATATTTGTCCTCAAGGCAATACATACCCTAAAAATGCGGTTCCTATAATTAATAGTAGTAGTAAAGTACCTACTAGTCAGGTTATTTTTAACTTATATGATCCATAATATAAACCTCGTCCAATATGTATATATAAACATATAAAAAATAGGGAAGCTCCATTAGCATGGGTATACCGTATTAATCAACCATTATTAACATCTCGGCAGATGTGGATAACACTTGAAAAAGCTAGTTCGATATTAGCTGTATAATGTATTGCTAAGAATAATCCTCTGATAATTTGGATTATTAAACATATCCCTAACAGGGATCCAAAATTTCATCATAGTGAAATTGAAGAAGGAGAAGGTAAATCAATTAAGGAGCTGTTAATAATTTTAAATAAAGGGTGAGTTTTTCGTATTGGTTTATTCATATTTTATTTATATTTTTATGCGTAAAGGCCCTTCGTTAATTGTGGCAATATTAGAAATAGCAATTATTGTAAATAATAAATAAATGATTATTATTATGGTTAGTTGAGCAGTAATTATATTAAATAGCTTAATTAAACTGATCTCATTTATTGATAGGTAATTGTTATAATAATTTAAATTATAATAATAAATTAAAAATGTAATAATGATTAGTATACCGATAATTATTCTAATAGCTCTAAAAGGGGTTTTAAATTTTTCATTTGAGGCTACTCTAGCTATATAAATAAATAATACAAGAGTTCCTCTTAGTATAATAATAGTAATGATATAAGAAAAGAAAAAAGAACCTATTAAACATCCTATAATTATTCCTGTAATAATTGTTTGAACAATAAGAATTAGTCCTATTCTTAAAGGGTGATTTAATATTAATATTACTATAGATAATGTGATTATTATTGAAATTATTATATTCAATTCAGTGAATAGTTTATTAAAATATTAATTTTGGAGATTAAAGATGAGTTTTGACTTTTTACTGAAGTTTTAAAGGTTTACCTATTTATGATTTACAAAATCATTGTTTTACTAATTAAACTATTAAAACTTATCTTGTTGGAATATATTTTAATTTTGAATTTATTTAGAGGGGTAATTGTTTTTTGTTCTACCCGTAAACATTTACTACTTTCTTTATTGAGACTAGAATATATAGTCTTATCCTTATTTTTATTATTAATTTTATTAATAATAAATTATGGATATGAATTATATTTTACTTTAATGTTTTTGGTATTTACAGTCTGTGAAGGGGCTTTAGGTTTATCAATTTTAGTTACTTTAGTCCGTAATCAGGGTAATGATTATTTATTAAGAATATCTATTTTGTCATGATAAAATATTTATTTATAATTTTATTTTTAATCCCTCTGCTTAATAATTATTGATTGTTGAGGCATATCTTGATATTTATGTCATTTATATTTATTTTTATAAATAACTATTACAGTTTTATTACTCCTTATGGATTAATATTAGGATTAGATATTCTTTCATATTCATTAATCAGTTTAACTTATTTAATTATTTTTTTAATAATATTAGCAAGCTATAAGATTTATATAAGTGAGGAGAAGTTAATTAATTTTGGGGTTGTTATTTTGTTTATATTAATTTCTTTATTGATAACTTTTGGGTCAACTAATATGTTTTTATTTTATTTATATTTTGAGGTATCTTTAATCCCCACCCTTTTTTTAATTTTTGGGTGGGGATATCAGCCTGAACGTATTTTTGCTGGTTATTATCTATTGTTTTATACTTTATTTGCTTCTTTTCCTTTATTGTTATCTATTTTTTATATTAATTATTCTAATTATACTTTGGATTTTTGGTTAATTTCATTAAATAATGTTAATATTTATATTTATCTATCTCTAATTATAGCATTTTTGTTTAAAATACCGGTTCCTTTTTTTCATTTTTGATTGCCTAAGGCTCATGTAGAAGCTCCTATTTCAGGTTCTATGGTTTTAGCTGCTATTTTGTTGAAATTAGGAGGTTATGGTTTAATACGTGTATTTATATTTGTAGGAGCTTATTCAGTTGTTTATAACTTTGTTTGGGTTTGTTTAAGATTATGAGGGGCTTTAATTGTAAGATTCTTATGTTTATTTCAGGTGGATATTAAATCCATTATTGCTTATTCTTCTGTTGCTCATATATCTTTAGTTATTTGCGGTATTATAAGTTTTAGATTTTATGGGTTTCTGGGTTCATTAATTATAATAATTGGTCATGGGTTTTGTTCATCTGCTCTTTTTTGTTTGGCTAATATTATTTATGAACGAAGTAATAGTCGGAGTTTTTTTATTAATAAGGGATTTATTTCTAGTATACCTTCTTTATCTTTGTTTTGATTTTTATTTTGTGCTAATAATATATCTAGTCCTCCTTCTTTAAATCTTTTAGGGGAGATTTTTATTATTAATTCTATTATTTCATGGGATTATATAACTTTTATCATGTTAGGAATATTATCTTTTATAAGTTGTTGTTATAGAATTTATTTATTTTCTATAACTCAACATGGTTATTTTTATAAGGGTTTATATTTTATTAATTCTGTCACTGTTCGTGAGTATATTTTAATTTTAATTCACTTGATTCCTTTAAATTTTTTAGTCTTAAAATTTGATGGGTTTGCTTTGATACTTTAAAGAGGATTTAAATAGTTTAATCTGAGAATAACATTTTGTGGTAATGTGGGTGATCATTTGGTTCTTTAAATCCATAATTAATTTTTATATTATATGGTTTATAATCTTATTTATGTCTGGGGTTATTATATTAATTTTGGGGTTGTTATTTTTATTTCATGATTATTCACTTTTTTTAGATTGGGAATTACTTAGTTTGAATTCTTCTTTTTTATCTATGTCTGTTTTTTTGGATTGAATATCTCTTCTTTTTATAGGAAGAGTTTTATTCATTTCTTCTATAGTAATTTTTTATTCTTATTCTTACATGAAGGCCGATTTATTTAAAGTTCGCTTTTTATTTATTGTTTTATTATTTGTAATATCCATAATACTTTTAATTATTAGTCCTAATTTGGTAAGAATTTTGTTGGGTTGGGATGGGTTAGGTTTAGTTTCTTATTGTTTGGTAATTTATTATCAAAATTTTAAATCTTATAATGCAGGTATATTAACTATTTTAAGTAATCGTATTGGTGATGTAGGTATTTTGATTGGTATTGCTTGATTATTTAATATAGGTTGTTGAAATTATATTTATTATTTAGGTTTTATAGATAGTTTAGTTTCTAGTTGATTATTAAATATAATAATTTTATCTGCTTTTACTAAAAGTGCTCAAATTCCTTTTTCTTCTTGATTACCTGCTGCCATGGCTGCCCCTACTCCTGTATCTGCTTTGGTGCATTCTTCTACTTTAGTAACTGCAGGGGTTTATTTATTAATTCGTTTTAGTGATTTATTATATAAGGTCAATTTAAGTGTATTTACTTTAATTTCTTGTTTGACAATATTTATAGCTGGATTAGCTGCTAATTTTGAGTATGATTTGAAAAAAATTATTGCTTTATCTACTTTAAGACAATTAGGTTTAATAATGAGAGTTCTATTTATAGGGTTTAGAATAATTTCTTATTTTCATATATTAACCCATGCTTTTTTTAAGGCTCTAATATTTTTATGTGCTGGTTTAATTATTCATTGTATAAATGATTCACAAGATATTCGTCATATAGGTAATTTAATTAATTGTATTCCTTTTACTTGTACTTGTTTTTCTATCTCTAATTTGTCTTTATGTGGTTTTCCTTTTTTATCAGGATTTTACAGAAAGGATTTATCTTTAGAACAGTTAGGTCATGATTACTCTAATTTTTATATTCTTATTTTATTTTATTTGTCTGTAGGCTTAACGGTTAGTTATAGATTACGGTTGATTTATTTTTGTTTTAGAGGTTCAAATGGTTTAATGACTAATGTCAATTATAATGAGGATTTAATTATATTGTATTCTTTATTGCTTTTAACTTTATTATCTATTATTAGTGGAAGAATTTTAATATGGTTAATTTTTCCTTATCCTTTTATGTTATGTTTTCCGGTTTTTTTAAAGTTAATGCCTATATTTTTAGTATTTATAGGGGGTTGACTAGGATATAGTATATCTTTGATGTCAATTTATGATAATATTTTTGGTTTTTGTATAAATTATTTTACTGAATTTATTAGATTTATATGATTTATACCTAATTTTAGAACTTACATAATTTATAATAAGAGCTTTTTATTTTCTAAAATGAGATCACATTTTATGGATTTTGGATGGGGGGAATTTTTGATTTCTTCATCTTTTTCTAATTTTATTAATTATGTGTCTTCTATTTATTCTTTTTATGAATTTAATAATATTAAGATTTATTTGATTAGTTTTGTCTTTATTATTTTTATTATAATTTCGATTTAGATTTGAGTATCTTAAAATAAAGTATAACTCTGAAGAAGTTAATATGGGTGTAATACCCCTCAAATATATTTATAAAGATATTTCTTATCTCCTTATTGAAAATAAGGTGTTTTACTTTGTTATAAACTATATAAATTAAGAGAAAAACGGATTTTAACCGCTTTAAAAGATAGTTAGCAGCTTCTTTTAGATACTTCATTCTCTTTTAACTGGATTATTTAATATTTTAAAATCAATAATTTCATTAACAGTGAAATGCCTCTATTTTGGCTTCAGTTAATAGATAAGGGATAATTATCCTAATTTTAGGTCGAAACTAAATGTAAATTTTACTTCATTATCTTGAGGTAGATTAATTATTTTAATAATTTTTAATTGCAAATTAAGTGTTATAATATTTTAACTACGACCCCATTTTGCTCATTCTAGTACTCCATTATTTCATTCATGGTATAATCCTAAAATTAGGATAATTATGAATATTATAATAACTATAATTCAAGTTTTTGTTAAACTTACTTTAATGGTTAAAATAATTGGTAATATGATTGCGATTTCAATATCAAAGATTAAAAATAGTACTGCAATTAGAAAGAATTGAATTGAAAAAGGTGTTCGTGCAGATCTTTTGGGGTCAAATCCACATTCGAAGGGGGATATAAATTCTCGATCTTTTCTCGATCTTTTCGAAATTATTCTGCATAATCTTATTAATATAATTGAAATTCTAATTGATATTATTAGCGAAATACTTACATATATAATTATCTTTTCTTAATCAAGATCTTTTGATTGGAAGTCAAATATAATTTAAATATACTAAAAAGATAATGTTTTAGTTATCTACCTCATCAGTAAATTGAAATATAAAGGAATAGTCAAACTACATCTACGAAATGTCAGTATCATGCGGCTGCTTCGAATCCGAAATGGTGATTTATTGAGAAGTGACATTTAATGTGTCGTGCTAGACATACTGTTAGGAAGATTGTTCCGATAATTACATGTAGTCCATGAAATCCTGTTGCTATATAAAAGCATGATCCATAAATTGAATCACTAATGCAAAATATTGCTTCTATATATTCATAGCCTTGTAAAATTGTAAAGTATATTCCTAATATAACAGTTAATGTTAATCTTTTAGTGGTTTCTTTGTAATTGTTACTTATTAATCTATGGTGAGCTCATGTTACTGTCATTCCTGAACATAATAAAATTATAGTATTTAATAAGGGGATTTCTATAGGATTAAATACTATAATACCTTTTGGAGGTCAAGTTATTCCAATTTCAATTGTAGGAGCTAATCTTCTGTGGAAAAATCTTCAGAAGAACGAGATAAAGAAAAATACCTCGGAAATGATAAATAAAATTATACCAATTTTTAACCCATTAGTTACTTTAATTGTATGGTGCCCTTGAAATGTTGATTCCCGAATAATATCTCGTCATCATTGAATTATAGTTAAGATTAAGATGATCATACCTATTATAAATAAGTATATTTCATTTTTATGGAATCATAAAACTATTCCTGAAGTTAATGTTATAGCTCCAATAGATCCTGTTAAAGGTCAAGGGCTATAATCTACTAGATGATAAGGGTGATTTTTATGTATTTTCATATTTATACTAATGATTTACTTCTCTATAATATAAGGTTGTTAAAACTGAAAAAACATAAGCTTGAATAATGGCTACAGCTGCTTCAAATAATATTAGTATAATTTGAATAGTAATAATAAGGGAGAGGATAATACTATTTACATTTAGTGATTTATTGCCTAATAATCTTATTAGAAGATGTCCAGCAATTATATTTGCTGTTAATCGTACTGCTAATCTTCCAGGCCGAATAATATTACTAATAGTTTCAATTAATACTATAAAAGGTATAAGTATATTTGGTGTACCATTAGGCACTAAGTGTGCAAATATTGAATTAGTATTTTTAATTCATCCAAATAATATTATTCTTAATCATAAAGGTAAAGCTAAGGTTAAAGAAAAAGTTAAATGACTAGATCTAGTAAAAATATAGGGCATTAAACCTATAAAATTATTAAATAAAATGAAAATAAATAAGGATACAGTTATTAAGGTCATTCCTTTGGATTTACTTGATAATAGTAATTTAAATTCATCATGTAACTTGTATAAGACTGAATTTAATAAGATTATACTACGGTTAGGTAATATTCAAAAAGGTCAAGGGATTAATATTAATCCTATTAGAGTTCTAATTCAGTTTATGGAATAATTTATAGAAGTTGCAGGATCAAATGTTGAGAATAAATTTGTTATCATGTTCAGTTAAATTGAATTATATTTTTTTTATTATTAGATATAATTTTGAATGAATTTTTTTTTGTAAAATATACTATAATGTTTATAATTATAAATAAAAATAAAAATAAAATAAATAAGATTTCTCATCATAAGGGAGCTATTTGAGGCAATAAGAAATACTTGTTTATTAGTATTTTTAATTTGACAAATTAATGTTTTTAAATTAAACTAAATTCTTATTTTAATTCATTAAGAGTAGATTTAAATTACTATAATTTGGTTTAAGAGACCAATGCTTAAATTTCAGCCACTTAATGAGATTGAGTTAATTCATTTTAGGAAGTTTTCTGTGGTTGTTCTTTCAATAACAATAGGTATAAATCTGTGATTGGCACCACAGATTTCTGAACATTGCCCATATATAATTCCAGGCCGATTAATATTAATAGTTCCTTGATTAAGTCGGCCTGGTACTGCGTCGATTTTAATACCTAATGAGGGGATTGCTCATGAATGTAAAACGTCTGCTGCTGTTACTACTACTCGTGTTTGTGTATTTATGGGTAGTACTGTGCGGTTATCTACATCTAATAGTCGTATATCACTCTCTTCTATTTCGTTAATGGGTTTTATGTATGAATCAAATTCTGTTTCTCTAAAATCTGAATATTCATATCTTCAATATCATTGATGACCAATTACTTTTAATGTGATGGATGGATTATTGATTTCATCAATTATGTATAGTAATCGTAATGAGGGTAATGCGATGAAAATTAATGTAATTGCTGGTATTATAGTTCAGATTAGTTCAATTGTTTGTCCTTCAAGGAGATACCGGTTGACAAGTGAATTTTTAGTTAATCTTAATATAATATAAGATAGCATTAGTGTAATTATTGATAGAATTATAATAGTATGGTCATGAAAAAATGTTAATTGTTCTATTATGGATGAGTTTGCATCTTGTGTTATAATATTTCCTCATGTTGCGATTTCTAATAAAAGATTTAATCTTTATTTATGAATCTTAAATTCATTGCACTAATCTGCCATATTAGAAATTTCTGGTTATAATAGGAATTTCATTATATGAGTGTTCAGCAGGAGGGTTTTTTTGGAGTCATTCAATTCTTGTTGTTATGTTCTCATTAAATATGATAATTCGTTTTGAAATAATTCTTTCTCATAAGATTATAATGAATATGATAATTGCAATTATTGATATAATTCTTCCTATTGATGAAATAATATTTCACCCTGTGTATCTATCAGGATAATCTGAGTATCGTCGAGGTATACCTCTAAGTCCTAAGAAGTGTTGAGGGAAGAATGTAATGTTGACTCCTAGGAATATCGTAATGAACTGGATTTTTAATCATTTTGGGTTTATGGTTATTCCTGTAAATAAAGGGAATCATTGGATGAATCTTCCTATGATGGCGAATACGGCTCCTATTGATAATACATAATGGAAGTGTGCTACTACATAATAAGTGTCATGTAAAATGATGTCGATGGATGAATTTGCTAAAATAACTCCTGTTAGTCCTCCAATTGTAAATAGGAAAACGAATCCTAATGCTCATATTATTGAAGGGGAATATTTTATTTTAACTCCGTGTAGAGTTGCTAATCATCTGAAAATTTTAATACCTGTTGGTACAGCGATAATTATTGTTGCTGATGTGAAGTAGGCTCGAGTGTCTACATCTATACCTACAGTAAATATGTGGTGTGCTCATACGATAAATCCTAGAATACCAATTGCTAATATAGCATAAATTATTCCGATGTTCCCAAATGTTTCATTTTTTCCTCTTTCTTGTCTAATGATATGTGAAATTAAGCCAAATCCTGGTAAAATTAAAATATATACTTCCGGGTGTCCAAAGAATCAAAATAAATGTTGATATAGAATAGGATCTCCTCCTCCTGAAGGGTCAAAAAAAGAAGTGTTAAAGTTCCGGTCTGTTAATAATATGGTAATTGCTCCTGCTAGTACAGGCAAGGATAATAGTAATAGTAATGCAGTGATCCCTACTGACCAAACAAATAGTGGGATACGTTCAGGTGTTATACCTATTGGACGTATATTAATGATGGTTGAGATGAAGTTTACTGCTCCTAAGATAGATGATACTCCTGCTAAGTGTAATGAGAAAATTGCTAAATCAACAGAGGCTCCTCTGTGGGATAAATTTCTTGATAGTGGCGGATAAACTGTTCATCCTGTTCCAGCTCCTGATTCAGTTAATCTGCTTATTATTAATAATGTGATTGAAGGGGGGAGTAATCAGAATCTTATATTATTTATTCGGGGGAATGCTATATCGGGTGCTCCAATTATTAAAGGAACTAGTCAGTTTCCGAATCCTCCAATTATAATTGGTATTACTATAAAAAAAATTATTACGAAGGCGTGGGCTGTTACTACTACATTATAAATTTGATCATCCCCAATGAATCTTCCTGGCTGTCCTAACTCAATTCGGATAATTAATCTTATAGCGGATCCTACTATTCCTGCTCATATTCCAAATAAGAAGTATAAGGTTCCAATATCTTTATGATTAGTTGAAAATAATCATTTATTCAATTAATAATAGGGTGACTGAAAATTAGGTGATAAATTGTAAATTTATTTATGGCTAATATGCCTCCTATTAATAGCTTTATAGTCAATATATTATGATATTAGATTGCAATTCTAAAGTAGAAATTTATCTAAAGCTTATAAATTTTTATTATATATTTAACTTTGAAGGTTAATAGTTTATTTAACTTAAAGCTTTAAAGTTATATATCTATAATTATAATTAAGGGTAAAGATATATTTATTGTGATAATTGAGTATGTAATACTCTTATTTTGGTTAATATTAATTCATTTAATTGAGGAACTAAATGATAGGAATATATTGGTTATAATTCGTAAATAGAATATTAATGTAATTAGACTAAATATGATTATTACATTAATTATAATGTATCTATTTTCATTAATTATACTTTGAATGGTAATTCATTTTGGCATGAATCCAATAAAAGGAGGTAATCCTCCTAATCTCATTATTATAATGAATAAATTAATTTTTTCTGTATTATTAATATTCAGTATACTTATTTGGTTAATAAAATTTATTTTATAATTGTTTAATATAAAACATATAAAAAATATTAATAATCTATAAATTATTAGGTATAATAATCATAGGTTTATAGATTTAGAGATTGCTAATATTCATCCGATGTGATTGATTGATGAGTATGCTATAATTTTACGTAAAGATGTTTGATTGATTCCTCCTAATCTTCCAATTATTACTGACATAATAATGGACAAATTAATTGTTACTGTTCTATTAAGATTACTAATTATGAATAAAGGGGCTAGTTTTTGTCAAGTTATTAAAATACAACATTTTATTCATCTGATTCTTGCTATAATTTTGGGCATTCATGTATGGAAAGGGGCTGCTCCTAATTTGATTAGGATACTAATTTCAGCAATTGTATTAATTAGATTAATTGGAATTAAATATTTGTATATATATAATAAAATTATTATTATTAGTAATATACTACTTATTCTCTGGGTAAGGAAATAAATTATAGCACCTTCTGATGTTGACTTGTTAATATTATATAATATTAAAGGAATAAATGATATTATATTTAATTCTAATCCAATTCATATTCTAATTCAGTTATTAGATGAAATTGTAATTATAGTTCTGATAATTAAGATTGCTGAGAATAATCATCTTCTTTTTTTTATTAGAGAGGAGAGGGCAATTCTCTATAAATAGGGTATGAACCTATTAGCTTAAATTTAGCTTACCTTTCTTATATTTTAGTGTTAAGGATGCACGGGAAATTTTGATTTTTCAAGTTATGGTTTAATTCCATAAAATATAATAAGAGTAAAAAATTTACATTGTCTATTCTATCAAAATAGTCCTTTTATTTCAGGCATCTTATT